AATAATTCATTTTGATCAAATTGTATAGTTTGTTTGCTGTGGTCATAACGCCTTTCAAGATTCATCCAATAGAAATAGAAAATTCAATCTTACACTTACTTCAATTCTATTTTGATATGGTATAGACATATCCTGTTCTTATACAAATAAGACTTTCTTGCCTTGCTTTCACAGCACCTCGGGGTATCTCTAAAGACATTACTTCACATTGAGTTTACAATTCTAATTCTATAGCAATTAAATAAATAAAGATAAATAAATAACGGTGAAATCTTATGAAATTCATGTGTATTAGTAAGATGAATATATTATTAGCTAAGAGAATAATAATGAATAATATGAAAAGACTCATATGCTATTGGTATTATTTTTTTCATTACGATCCATAATAGCAAATTATTGCTTTTACAGAATGCATTGATCGATTCTATTATCTCTCCCTGTTTAAGATTAAATAGATTTGAAAAAGGGCCTTAGATATAAGATATAACAACTCGTGGATTCTCTATCGGAAAATTCCAATTATAGGCTTTGCTTTGAGCCTATACTATCTCGTCGCCCGGCTTGCGCCCCCAAAAAGTCGAGTTATGAAATGAGAGTTTGAAGTCTTCAAAGACTCATTCCAAATATTCCAAATATGGGTCTTTTGTACTCGAAATTAGGTTTCATATCAGTAAAAAAGTTGTTTTGAAGCAAACCTATACACTGGGGCGCAGCACGGCGATAGAGTCAGTCAAATGATAAATGATGTGATTCTGATCTATAAAAAAAAAGGATATTTTTTATTTTTAATGGAATCGCGAGTTAGCGGACGATTCGGCAGACAAAATGCTAAATGATAAAACCAACTCACGGAAATCGAAAGGGGGCAAACACTAATGGATTAAAAGACAATTAATTCATTATCTTTGAGACAAGACAATAAATTCTTGGGACTGCTTTTCCGCACAATAAAAGCGACGGGTCAGGGGATTGCTAATTCAGCCAAATTCCAACCCTAATATTATTGTAGAAAGTAAGCATCGGTAGAATTGGAATTTTGAATGATGGGCAATTGGTTTGGAGTAGAAAATTGGGATACAAATATAGATTGTATAACAGCCAGCCTAAGACCCATATGATTTACTATTTGATTCCATTTGTCTTGGGTCTCGTTGTAGTTTTTTTTACCCAACCCGGGCTCATGTCATGATTTTTCCTTCAAAAATCAAAAATCCCCTTCTTTTGGGTATACAAAAAGAGAAAAGGGCCTCTTGATTGTGGTCAGAGGTCAAAATCATCATATTATGTAATAGCACCATGAAGATTAATGAATATGAAGAATAGGTTTGTTTATCCGAAATTTCAAAACACCGGTTGGGTCCATTGAACTTCATTTTTACATTTTTATTAGTTTTATGCTTCGAACGATCCCAAAAGAGCGAGTGTGCTGGAATGATTCTATTCCGATGGAACAAGCACCCGGCCAGCTACAAACAATATAATAATGAGAAAAGTATACTAGAATACTATAAATACACTAAAGAATTAGTAAGATAGAAAGAAAAAGAAATGCCATTTTTTTTTTTTTCATTTTCAATTCATTACCAAATTAGGGCTATACGGACTCGAACCGTAGACATTCTCGGTAAAACAGATCAAACGTTTTATTATCGAAATGATTTGACCTGTTTCAAAGACCCAACATGCATTTTTTTTTTGCATTGGGCTCTTTCATCAACTGATAGAAAGATCAGCTAGTCCGCCATATTTTTCTTGATAAAAAGATAACAAGATGGCTCCACGTGCTATGATTCAGTATTTGTATTTCTGCTCATGAGCAATACCAAAGTGTTTCAAAGAAGAGTTGGCTTGACGTAGGTCTGCCTATGGCCTAGATCAACCTAAGTGAAATGTAGTCTCTATCGCTCTGCTCAAAGCGTCAAATATGAAACTTTATACACCTTAAAGTTCATAGGACGAAAAGAGATTTTTTTGAGGTCCTTCTACTCATTCTACCTAGCATTGAGTGGTCTGAATATTGACCTTATCAATTATCAAATCTATGATGGGTTCGATTTTAGTGCCCAAATGGGCACCCTACATAATTGGACCAATCAAATATTTGTCAGGCTCTTGTTCTCTCGAATCCATGGAGTAAGACATCAATTTCTCAATAAGAGAAATTCTGTTGATTGCATGATGGACTCCTTTGAAAAACATTGGCGCGCGTGTAAACGAGGTGCTCTACCTAACTGAGCTATAGCCCTTTTATTTGTGAGAAATATTTTACTTTGTATTTCATGTCTTGTCAAGATGAATAGTACTATTCATCTTGACAAGACATGATTGATCTCTCATATGTTTCCTGTGAGAATATTGCTTAGAAGTCAAATTCTATCTATAATCCATCAATGTGAGGGGTTTCTTTTGTTTCTCTTTGTGATGATAAATAACCTACTTAACCCAGTGGTTAGAGTATTGCTTTCATACGGCAGGAGTCATTGGTTCAAATCCAATAGTAGGTAGAACTTATTAGATACCGCAGTCAATGGTATCTAATAAGTATTTCTACCCGCCTTCTTTATTCTTTGTTATTTATTTTGTACCTTTTCCATTCCCTGCTACTCCTATTCTATTGAATTGATTGATTTTTTCCTTGCATCAGAATCCGATTACCCTTGATTGAGTCGGCAGAATCAAAAAAAGAGTATATAAACACAACCTCTTTTTATTATTTGGCCACGCCAACAACTAATTACGAGATTGCATTAATAGCCTCTACTCGCGTTCTAGCTCGTCTGAGAGCTAAATTCGCCTCAATTGTTTGTCTTTTCCCTTCAGCTCTACTCAAGTTAGCTTCCGCTATTTCAAGAGTTTGCTGAGCTTCTTTTGGATTAATGTCACTACCCCTTTCCGCATCGTTTACTAAAACGGTTATTTCATTATTGACTATTCTAGCGAAACCACCCATCAAGGCTATTGTAAACCATTGCTCCTTCAGACCTATTCTCAAAATGCCTATATCTACAGCCGTGGCAATGGGGGCGTGATTTGGTAATACACCAATCTGACCACTATTAGTAGATAAAATGATTTCTTTCACTTCCGAATTCCAAATAATTCGATTAGGAGTTAGTACACATAGATTTAAGGTCATTTCTTCGATTTGCTCTCCTCGTCTAGGTTCAGAGCCTTCGCGGTAGCTTCATCGATGTTACCTACCAAATAAAAGGCCTGCTCAGGAAGACTATCTAATTCTCCGGAAAGGATCAGTTGAAATCCCCTAATTGTTTCTCTTAGACCAACATATTTTCCCGGGGAACCCGTAAATACTTCTGCTACGAAGAAGGGTTGTGATAGGAAACGCTCAATTTTTCGTGCTCTTGCTACAGTTAAACGATCCTCTTCGGATAATTCGTCCAACCCAAGAATAGCTATAATGTCCTGAAGTTCTTTGTAACGCTGTGAAGTTTGCTTAACCCTTTGCGCAGTTTCATAATGTTCCTCGCCAACGATCCGAGGTTGAAGCATGGTTGACGTTGAATCTAAAGGATCTACTGCTGGATAGATCCCTTTGGCAGCCAGTCCTCTGGATAATACAGTAGTGGCATCTAAATGTGCAAATGTTGTGGCAGGGGCGGGGTCAGTCAAATCGTCCGCAGGGACATAAACTGCTTGAATGGAAGTTATGGATCCCTCTTTGGTAGAAGTAATTCTTTCTTGCAAAGAACCCATTTCTGTACTAAGAGTCGGTTGATAACCTACAGCAGAAGGCATTCTCCCTAATAAAGCAGATACTTCGGACCCTGCTTGGACGAAACGAAAAATATTGTCGATAAATAGAAGTACGTCTTGTTCATTAACATCCCGGAAATATTCCGCCATGGTTAGGGCAGTTAAACCAACTCTCATACGAGCTCCCGGCGGTTCATTCATCTGACCATAGACTAGGGCTACTTTTGATTCTGCAATATTTTGTTCATTAATGACTCCCGATTCTTTCATTTCCATGTAAAGGTCATTTCCTTCACGAGTACGTTCACCTACTCCGCCAAATACGGATACGCCTCCATGAGCTTTGGCAATGTTGTTGATCAATTCCATGATGAGTACTGTTTTACCTACTCCAGCCCCTCCGAAAAGTCCGATTTTTCCTCCACGGCGATAAGGAGCTAAAAGATCCACTACTTTAATCCCTGTCTCAAAAATCGATAATTTGGTATCTAACTGTATAAAGGCAGGCGCAGATCTATGAATAGGAGATGTTGTGCGTGTATCTACAGGACCTAAATTATCAACAGGTTCTCCAAGAACGTTGAAAATTCGTCCGAGAGTCGCTCCACCAACTGGAACACTTAGAGGAGCTCCTGTGTTAATCACTTCCATCCCTCTCATCAGACCATCTGTTGCACTCATAGCTACAGCTCTCACTCGATTATTTCCTAATAATTGCTGTACCTCACAAGTCACATTAATTTCTTGGCCAAGAGTATCTTGACCTTTAACTACTAAAGCGTTGTAAATATTAGGCATCTTTCCCGGCGGAAAGGCTACATCCAGTACCGGACCAATGATTTGAACGATACGCCCCTGGTTTTTTTCTTCAAGTGTGGAAACCCCAGGACCAGAAGTAGTAGGATCAATTCTCATAAGAAAAAATAATCAAAAGAGAGTCTTCTTTCATTTTGCAAACCTAAAAAACAAAAAAATGTCCGAAAGAAAGTTGAGCCCTTAATCCAATAAGAAATGGGAGTTAGTACTCGATTTCACTGATACGATCCAACTGACTCCAATTCCATTCTTTAACTCAATTCAATAAGTGAAGTTTCAAGTTCAACGACCTCATTTTCAAAAAGATCAAGTAGATAAATTAAGAATCATGAGGAATTCTTTCATTTCGCTAAGATTATAGATATTCCTAACGGAATTCGAACCTGAACTCTATTTATAGATTGATTCTTTTTCTGGCATTAGCCATTGTTTTTTCTTTTTGCATATTGATTTCCACCTATTCTTCT